TTTTTTCGTAGCAGAAGTATTTACGGGTTCTCCGGGAAAATATGTTGGTTTAGCAGAAACAATTAGAGGCTTTCAATTAATCCTTTCCGGAGAATTAGATGGTCTTCCCGAACAGGCCTTTTATTTGGTAGGTAACATCGATGAAGCTACGGCGAAGGCTATGAACTTAGAAATGGAGAGCAATTCGAAGAAATGACCTTAAATCTTTGTGTACTGACCCCTAATCGAATAGTTTGGGATTCAGAAGTGAAAGAAATCATTTTATCTACTAATAGTGGACAAATTGGCGTATTACCAAATCACGCTCCTATTGCCACAGCAGTAGATATAGGTATTTTGAGAATACGCCTTAACGACCAATGGCTAACGATGGCTCTGATGGGCGGTTTTGCTAGAATAGGTAATAATGAAATCACTGTTTTAGTAAATGATGCAGAGAAAAGTAGTGACATTGATCCACAAGAAGCTCAGCAAACTCTTGAAATAGCAGAAGCTGCTTTGAGAAAAGCTGAAGGAAAGAGACAAACAATCGAGGCAAATCTAGCTCTCCGACGGGCTAGGACACGAGTAGAGGCTATCAATGCCATTTCATAACCAGTCGGTGCGTCCAAATAAGCATCGATTTATACTTTGGTTGTTTTGTTTGACTTGATTCTGTCGATTAAAAACAATCAAGCGCAATCATATTTTGATGCAACGAAAAAAAAAAAAAAAATAGAAAAGATACAAAATCAAAATTTATAAAATAAAATGGGTATAAAAACTTATTAGATACCATTGACCGCGGTATCTAATAAGTTCTACCTACTATTGGATTTGAACCAATGACTCCCGCCGTATGAAAGCAATACTCTAACCGCTGAGTTAAGTAGGTCATTTATCTTCACAAAGAAAACCAAAAGGGACTCCTCCCGTCGATGGATTATAAATATCATATTACTTAGAAGCAATACCGATCAATATGATCTTGGATCATGGAATAGTCATCTTGAGAATATTAATCTTGACAAGAAATTATCTACATAATAAAATATGTATTACAAGCACTAAGGGCTGTAGCTCAGTTGGTAGAGCACCTCGTTTACACGCGCGCCGATGTTTTTCAGGGGAGTGCATCATGCAATCAAAAAATTGATCTTATTGAGAAATTGATGTCTTACTCCATAACTTTGAGGGAAGAAGAGAACAATAGCCTGACAAGGATTCGGTCCGATTTAGGTGCCCAGTGAGGTGCCAAACAGACCCCATCGTTGATTTGATATATTGATAAGGTGAATACCCAGTCTATTCAATGCTAGGCTGAGTATCAGGGCCTCAAAAAAATCTCTTTTCGTCCTATGAACTTTAAGGTGTATGAAGTTTCATATTTGATTTTTAAGTAGAGCGATAGAGACTTCATTTCACTTAGGTTAATCTAGGCCAGAGGCAGACCTACGTCAAGATAACCCCCCTTGAAAAACTTTGGTAGTGTTCCTGAATCTGAATAAACATAATGACTCAGAGCACATGGAGCCATCTTCTTATTTTTCTGTCAAAAATAAAAATGGCGGACTAGCTGATATTTCTATCAGTTAATGAAAGAGCCCAATGCACAAAAAATGCATGTTGGGTCTTTGAAACAGTTCAGATCATTTTGATAATAATAAGTTTGATCTGTTTTACCGAGAAGGTCTACGGTTCGAGTCCGTATAGCCCTAGAGCCCTATAAAATGAAAATCAAAAAAAATGAATATTCAAATACAAAAAATTGTATCATTTTTGATTTTCATTTCCTCTTTTCCTGGCCGAAATCAACGAGTTAATTATACTACCTTTCTTTGGTATACCCAATTCTAGTGAATTTTGTATCATAACATGAGTCTGGTTAAAAACTCCAACCTAACCCCAATCAAGTCTACAAATCTAATAGTAATTTACGTCGGTATTGTGCGGTATTTGTGCACAAGATAAATAATATCTTTGCTAATGTTAAGTTTCATTGTAAACATTGTCAACAACGTAAAATAGGCTTTCCTTAGTATACCTTACTTAGACCTAGTCTTCTCTTTCGATAGAAAATCCTCCATTGGGATTGGATTCTAAGAAAAGTACCAAGACCCATCTATTCTAAATAAAATTCCTAGACATTCTCTTACATCTGACTACTTGTGACTACTTGTTCTATTCTAAACCACTAATAAAAAAGAGACAAATGTACATATTCAGAAAAAAATGAAATTCAATATATTATATAAAGATAATCAAATAGAAAGGATAATACAAATCGATTTCAATTTCGACCAATTTCAAATAACTAATAAATAGAATTCAAAATTCGAAAAAAAAAATGAGAATTCTATTTAGAATCCCTTTTCTTTAGAGAGAATTCTCGGTAAGATTGAGATGAAAACAAGAGAATTTGGATAAGAGCAATAGTTAGTTTTAACTATAACTAAAAAAAAGCAAAAGCTATGTAGATTCTAATCGATGAATCTTGAAAGGAAACACGCCCCGCAAAAGG